GCGGTACCTTGCCAAAAAAGGGGTAAGGTACCGCTGAGTTCTTACTCTTTTCTTACTCTTAGAGCGGCAGGAGACTTTGGTCTATTCCATAACATACAAATTGGAAAATGATCCAATCAACATAATCAAAATTTTCTATTGGTATAAATGCTAAAATAGATCCGTTGCTCTGATCTTTCAAACCACTCTATTCTTTTGTTTCTTATGATGTTTTTGCACAATGGAATAGAAGCTTTTTCTATTGATTTATTTATATTATATATAATAGAGGCTCTGGCGCTCATTAACTCTTATCTTACGAAGCAACAAGAAAGAAGGAATCAATCTATTTTGGCGGTAATCCAATATCATATGGATAATTTAAACGGATGAGATATTCTGCAAATAATTTCTACATTTCTTATTTCTTATAGTAAACAAATAAAAACTTATTGTATATAAAATAGAAAAAAAAAGATAAAATAAAAAAACTTTGATAAAATAAAAAATAAGCATTTAGGTATGCGTAAAAATAGATTCTAATCCGCGCCGCTTTTCAACCAAACAAGTAAATTTTTAGTAATATTGAAAAATAAATATTATAAATTAAAAAAAATTTAAAGTGGAAGTTAATTGAATAATAGAAGAAGAAGCTCCATTTACTAAATGAATTACTCCCCTCTAAAACTTTTTGTTTGTCTACTACTTCTTATTTCTTATGTTTTTATTTATTTAAAATAATGAATGTATGAATCTAAACAAAAGATTTCCAATATATCCGGAAAAGAAGAAATATTAATCTTTGGTGAACAAGAGAAAAAGCATTATTATTTCGATACAAGACGACACAAGAAAAAGGAGTTCCACCTTTTCTTGTGTCGAATAGAAGATTAGGAAGACTTATAATCCTTCCTAGAGGTACCTGTTCCTTTCATTTCATTTATCCAGTCCTTGTCTTGTATCTTCTTCCTTTGTTTTTGTATACCTATTGGCTAGTGCCTAGTACTAAAAATGGAATACAAGTAATGAATTCCATAGATCTCGCAAAAATACTATAAACAAAAAACAAAGCAAAGTAGGTTTAAGGAAGTTTACAGAAATACATATTTCATTTTTTTGATCAACAAGAATTCGGCGCTTTTTATCAACTTGATGGTAAGGAATTTCTGAATCTAGAAATTCATTTCATATAATTGAACCTTTTCAAACTGTTTCTTTTTAAGAACCAAAAAAATTTGTGCCAAAATAACAGATGCCAAGAAGAACAAAAGGCCTTGGACGCGTAATGGATCTTGAAGCACTATTTCCGCATCTCCCTGACCAAACCCCCCTACATTAGGATTGCTTGTTAATGGTTGATCAAGCTTGATAGATTCACCCTCTGAAACAAGAAGTTCTGGCCCTGGAGGTATAATATCAACCGCTTGGTGACCATCCGATGCATCAACTATGGTTATTTCATATCCCCCCTTTTCTTTACGTACTATTTTGCTTACTATACCCGCGGATGTAGCATTATAGACTGTATTGTTACTCTTGCTCCCATCAGGATAAATCTGACCCCTTCCCCTGTTCCCACCTACATATATAGGATATTTTAAGAAGTTAACGTCTTTCTTTGTAGCAGGGTCGGGGGAAAGAATGGGAAAGACGATTTCACTATATTTTTGACCTGGAACAGGACCTATCACAAGAATATTTCTTTTATTAGGACGATAACTCAGAAAAGACAGATTTCCTATCTTTTCTTTCACCTCGGGAGAAATACGATCGGTGGGGGCTAATTCGAATCCCTCGGGTAAAATAAGAACAGCCCCCACGTTCAAAGCCCCTTTTTTACCATTAGCAAGGACTTGTTTCACTTGCATATCATAAGGAATTCGAACAACTGCTTCAAATACAGTATCAGGAAGTACAGCTTGCGGAACTTCAATATCCACAGGCTTATTAGCTAAATGGCAATTGGCGCATACAATTCGCCCGGTTGCTTCTCGTGGATTTTCATAACTTTTCTGCGCAAAAATGGGATACGCATTTGAAATAGATGCTCGAGTTATTACATATATCATGATCGATACAGAAATAAATTGAGTCATCTGTTCCTTTACCCAAGAAAAAGTATTTCTATTTTGCATGATCCAATCATTGATCCCGGAATTTCTACAATAAATTAGATAGGTAGCTAGTATAGTTCCCTATCCACGAGTCTGCCATTGTACTGAAAAAATTCTACGAAACGGGACGAAGGCCTTGAAAAGTATAAAGAATGAGAAAAATGAAAAATGCCCTTTTTTTACGTGAAAAAAATTTTTGATTGATATCAGGAAATCAAATAAGTTTATCATTCATTCATTGAATGATAAATGACTACAAGCGAAGGAGATACGCGATTTAAAAAACGGAAGATCCAATATTTCACAATTGTATCTAGAATAACTGGAAAAGTGGAAACAAGACCAGATATAATTTGCTCATTATGAGCCAATCCAAAATCATTGTAGATCGAACCAATCATTAGTTCCCAACCATGGGTTGAGTGAAATCCAATCCATAAATCAGTAACTAAAAGAATAGAAAAAGCTTTTATTGTGTCACTTAAGTTATAGAAGAATTCCTGAATCCAAGAATTCAGAATAACAAGTTCTTCATTACCCAGAATAAAATAACCACTTAGAATAGTAAAACAGATTATATTTGTCGCCAAATGCAAAATGATATGGAGATGATATTCATTATGTGTTTTGACCAATTGTATCGTTTCTTTGTGTATTCCTATACGAAGCTTTTTTATATGTGTCTCTGGGTATTCTTTTAGCATTTCATCCACCAAGAATAGTTCTTCTAATTCTAGGAATTTTTCTAGAACATTTTTCTCTTGAATATCATTCAAAAAATTTTCGGATTGCCTAGTATTCCACCAATGAATAATCCAAGGTTCCAGACTTTTTTGAAATGAGAGAGAGATCCACCAGGGCAAAAATATTATAGATGCAAGATACGGGAGGGAAGCCAATGCTTTCTTTTTTTTCATTTTTTATCTGTGAATTGTTAATGAACTGCTTCATTTGTCAACTTTATCTGATCTTATATTTCTCTAAAGCACGAGTTCTATAAAAAGGTATCGAACCTATGGATCTATTCCCAGTTTTTTGTAAAAATGTAGTCCTTAGATCTAGAAAAAAGAATATAGAAATAGAATTTAGGATCCCGTTTCGGATGAAATATATATATTTATAATAGAATAAGTAAATTCTAAGTAAATGGGATTTCCGAATATCTCAATTGGATAAATCCGAACAAATTTCATTTGTTCCTTTTGATAAAAATTCAAAAAACTTCAATTGGTACGCGCAGGAAATAGGCCAATTCGGCAGCTTTTTGTTCAATTTCTCGTGGAGTCAAATTCTCATCAGTACGAGTCAAGGGGATGGTTCCTTGGCCTCTGATTTCCATATAAAGAATACGACGAGGAAAAAGACCCTCTTTAACCTCCATTCTGATTGATTGGATATCTTTCATAAAGAAGCGAAGGAAAATGCGACGATTTATTCCGGGGAATCCCCAACGAAAAATACACATTATTCCTTCTTTTCTATCGAATCGATCATAACCACTACCTACATTCCACGATATTGTGCACCACAAATAGGAACTAATGAATAAACCCGCGATCCCATAGAACGACATCACGATCCCTTGTGGAAAAAAAATAATTTGTTGAGAAGGAAATCCAGGTATCAGATTCCTACCAAGATAACTAGAAATTCCAACCACTAAGAATCCTAGTGAACCTAAAAAAAGAATAAAGGCCCAGCAAAAATTACTTGCTTTTCGAGACCCTGTTATAAGTTCTATCCATATATGTTCTGATCGCCAGTTCATACTATACTAGATCCGATTGCATTCGATTGGAATTCAGAAAAAAAATTTTTGACTTTACTTTTCTTGATGCCAAAGTAACTTTCATCAACTAAAACTATTCTGATATGAACCCTTAGGAGTAATTGGTTAGATACATTGACTTTCTATTATAAAAATATTTGCCGATCTTATAACCCGTATATACATGGATTTATACGGATATCATGTATCCGCATGCATAACAGTTCTTTCATTTGTATTCGGAAAAAGGCACATATCATACCGCATTACACTAAAAAAATATCTGTACCAAAAAAAAATATCTGTTTGGCCCCATCAGGTCTAGACAATCTTATTTTTTTGTACATGAAGAAATAAAGAAGCCATTGCAATCGCCGGAAATACTAGGCCTACTAAAGGGACAAAAAAAGAGGGTAAGTAAAGATCTGTCATAGAACGGGTACCTCAATTTAATATTTGTATCTATTAATTTAATATTTGTATCTATTATAAATATAAAGATATCATAAGTATATCTATTATATTATATTATAATTATTATAAATAATATTAAGATAAATAATATTAAGTACTTAATAAGTGCAAGGAATGAGAACTAAATGAAAATTTAGTGTACCTATTCATCTTTCTACACGAATATGTATGACAACCCACTTTAAGTTTAAGAAATTTTATGAATTCTCCCGTCCTTAATACTCTTTTAATAAAATAAAGAGTTTTTTTTATTATTTATTAAAGAGTTTCTTATAAGTTCGCGACTCTAACTAAACTAATTCAACCCAACAAAAAGGGATTAGATTTCTAATAAAAAATGGAAGTTCTTGGTGGGCAAGGCATAGAAATCACTTCTATTTTTTCTAGATTTTAATATTTTCGTTTTATTTCTATATTATATATATCTATTTTTCAAAGGAAAAAAACCGTGTAGCTGAAATAACTCACTCAGAACGCCTTTTAAAAGATTACGCGGTATGATTGGGTCGAATAAGCCCTTATGGAATGAATACTCAGCTGCTTGTGAACCGTCGGGTACTGTTTTATTCAATGTTTGTTCAATTACTCTTTTACCTGCAAAAGCAATGTACGCGTTAGGTTCAGCAATAATGACATCTCCCAACATACCAAAACTGGCCGTTACT